TATGGTTCATATTCCGGATTGGGTTCATCCCTGTGATAATCCTATGAATTGAGGTGTCGATATGAAAGCGTAAGAACTCAACGGGCCTCAAATGAGACAAAGAAAGAAGGGAATCCCGTTGAGTTCTTACGAGTTCGAAGTCTAAAGGATAACAGAGTTTTCTGCTGTTTCAAAAGGCTCCATTCTCTTTTTTCTGCCGATGTTTTTGAAAAAGGAATTTCGGCGATTGATTTAGAACACCTCTTGCTCGATAGTATCTATCAATACGTTTCAATAAAGTGAGAAGAAAGACGGAAGCGCTCCATTCCATGGAAAAAATAATCTATATATATTTCTATAGATTAGATCGATTCTATTTCATCAAATTCTTTCTATACGAATCAACCTTTATTCTATTGTTTAGAGGATCTCATCCCAAGTCATTTATTCGAAGTTCATTGAAGAAGTTCTATTTACTCAAAAAATTCACCCCTCTTTTTTCTTGGTCCACCACTTGATTCGATTAGAAATTATAGAATAAGTAGAGACGCAATAAATAGAAATCTAAAAAAAAGTTTTGGTACACCTCGAAAAATAGAAACTAAAACTAGAAATCTTTGGCGAACAGAATCACGAATCCGTCTTATTTCAACACAAGAAAGGGGTGTAGAAACTTCCTTTTCTTGTGTCGAAGACTAGAACGACAAAGAACCTCTCCGAGAATTATTTGTTCCCCTCATTTTCCCTGCAATTTCTCGCTTACTTATGTCTAGTATCTAGCCGAATTGAATTAATCAAAAACTCTTGATATTGATGTATTTTCGGACATTTAAATCTTCGAATAGTAAGATAGTCGCACCGCCCCAATTTAGATAAAAAAACCAAGAAAGGCGGGGTCAAGTCAAACAGTCTTCTTCACAATCTACATACTAGGATTAGGAATGCGGTAGAAGGACTTCCTGTCATCTCATAGAAAAAGGATAAACAAGCTAAGGTCTTTTTAGCATTTCATTTTTTTCATCGCTAAGGGATAAAATGAGTTTGAGTCTTTTTACGAACTTGGTGTTGAAAAATTCGCGAGTCTAGAAATTCATTTCGGACAATTGAACCTTCTCGAACTGCTTCTTTTTAAGAACCAAAAAGATTTGTGCCAAAATAACAGCGGCGAAGAAGAGCAAAAGACCTCGGACACGGAATAGATCTTGAAGTACAATTTCTGCATCTCCTTGACCAAATCCGCCCACATTAGGGTTACTCGTCAACGGTTGATCCAATTTGATAGATTCGCCTTCTGAAACGAGAAGTTCCGGCCCTGGGGGGATAATATCAACCACTAGACGTCCATCCGATGCATCCGTTATGGTTACTTCGTATCCCCCCTTTTCTTTTCGTATGATTTTACTTACTATACCGGCTGCTGTAGCATTATAAACTGTATTGTTACTCTTGCTCCCGTCGGGATAAATCTGACCTCTTCCCCTGTTTCCGCCGACATATATAGGATATTTTAAGAAGTGACTATCTTTCTTAGTAGCGGGGTCTGGAGAAAGAATAGGAAAGGTGATTTCACTATAGTTCTGACCGGGAACAGGGCCTATGACAAGAATATTTTTTTTATTGGGGCGATAGCTCTGAAAAGACAGATTGCCTACCTTTTCTTTCATCTCGGGGGAAATACGATTGGGAGGGGCTAATTCAAACCCCTCCGGTAAAATAAGAACAGCCCCGACATTCAAAGTGCCCTTTTTACCATTAGCAAGAACTTGTTTCAGTTGCATATCATAAGGAATTCGAACAACTGCCTCAAATACAGTATCGGGAAGTACCGCTTGTGGAACTTCAATATCTACAGGCTTATTAGCCAAATGACAATTGGCGCATACAATACGCCCGGTCGCTTCGCGCGGATTTTCATAACCCTGCTGGGCAAAAATGGGATAGGCACTTGAAATAGATGTCCGAGTTAGCATATATAGCATGAGCGATACGGAAATGGATCGAGTAATCCGTTCCTTTAGCCAAGAAAAAGTATTTCTAGTTTGCATAGTCCAATCATTGATACGGAAAATTTCTACAATAAATTGAGTAGGTTACTAATCGAGTTTCCTATCCACGATTCTGCTATTGACTGGAATATTGTTATGGGAATAATCTATAGGATCAATCCCCCGGGTTCATCGAAATGGAAAAAGTAAGGACGATTTGCAATGCTTTTCTTCTGTATAACTACAAAGTAAAAAACATTCGAATTCGATGAATTTCTATATTCATAGATCATTTTTCACTTATTGAATGATAAATCACTACAAGTGACGGAGATAGACGATTTAAAGAATAGAAAACCCAATATTTAAAAATGCTATCGAGAATGACTGGAAGAATACAAACAAGACAAGATATAATTTGATCATTATGAACAAACCCAAAATCTTTGTAGACAGAGCTAATTAGTAGTTCCCAACCACGGGTCGAATGAAATCCGAGACATAAATCTGCTAATAAAAGAATAGAAAGCGCTTTTGTTGTGTCACTTAAGTTATATAGGAATTCCTGAGTCCACGAATTAAGAATCCCAAGTTCTTTATTACCCAAAATAGAATAACCACTTAGAATAAGGAAAGAGATTAAATTTGTCGATAAGTACAAAATCGTATGAATACGATCCTCGTTGTGCATCTTGATTAATTGGATTGTTTCGTTCTGGATTCCTATACGAAGGTTTTGGCGAGGTGTTTCCGCGTATTCCTTGATCATTTCGTCCAAGAGGAGAAGTTCGTCTAATTCTAGGAATTTTTTGAGAATACTCTTTTCTTCAATCTCGTTCAAAAAAGTTTCGGATTGCGCAGTATTCCACCAATTAGTAACCCAAGATTCTAGACTTTTATTAAATAAGAGAGAAAGAGACCGGGGAAAAAAGACTATAGATACAAGATATAAAAGAGGAGTGAATGCTTTCTTTTTTGCCATTTTTTCATCTATGAATTGTTAATGAACCCTCTCAGTCGTCGACTCGAGGCCCTCTACTATTTCGAAAAATTTCACTGACTCTTAGGAGTCAGGGAGCGAATAATTCAGGGAAGTTTCTGAAGAATCTTGTGATGATCAAAAATGAGCAGCAAACCAAAGTAGGAATTGGCTAGTTCTCCTTACTCGTTATAAGGGATCCAATTGTTTGGACAGTAAGGAGCACAAAAACAGATAAATTAAGGCGTGTCGATTGAAAAAAAAATTTTACATACGATCGATCTGAACCTAAAGTTTCAATTTTACCAAGTCTGGATTTTTCTATTTTGATTTATAGATATTGGACTTAAAATAGAAAATAGAAACTGGGAAAGTTTTTTTCTAAATGGTTGAGTATGCGAGAAATCTATTATTTCAATTTGTTACTTCTTGTTATTATTGAATTGTGTAGATTTACATACCTATAAAAGACCCCAAAACAAAAAGCGTTTTGTTTTCTACTTCTCCCTTATACGCCTCCTTTAGCTCGAATCCATGTTCGGAATAAACCTCAGTTTAGTTATGTTATAGAAATTCGTGATAGAAACAGAGGATTCGTGAGTTTTTCCCCTCCTGCCGAGAAATTTTCTCACAGTTCTCAAAAGACTTCAATGGGTACACGCAAGAAATAGGCCAATTTCGCAGCTTTTTGTTCAATTTCCCACGCAGTCAAATTCTCATCAGTACGAGTCAATGGAAGGGCTCCCTGTCCTCGGATATCCATATAAAGGACACGACGAGCATAAAGACCCTCTTTAACTTCTATTCGGACGGACTGAATATCTTTTATAAGGAATCTGAGAAAGATACGCCGATTTTTTCCGGGAAATCCCCAACGAAAAATACACACGATTCCTTCTTTTCGATCGAATCGATCATAACCACTACCTACATTCCAAGAAATTGTGCACCATAAATAGGAGCTAATAAAAAGACCCGCGATCCCATAGAAAGACATCACAATCCCTTGTGGAAAAAAAACAATTTGCTGAAACGGAAATAAAGATATCCAAGTTCTACCAAGATAACTGGAAGTTCCAACCAACAAGAATCCTAATGAACCTAAAAAAAGGATAACAGTCCAGCAGAAATTACTTGTTTTTCGAGATCCCGTTATAGGTTCTATCCATATATGTTCTGATCGACAACTCATACTTGATCCGGTTTCAGTTTCTTGGAATTGAGAGAATATCCCAAATGAATTTGACTTTAGTCTTTCTGTTTCCGAAGTAACTCTCATCAACTAGCACGAGTTTGCTAGAAACTTTTAAGAGTAATTCATTAAGGAATAATTCATTAAATTGATTAGATCTAAACTAATAACATATCCTTCGTACGACCCCACTAAAGAAAGATATCCACATACTCCAGTTACCCATATATCGTGGTTCTGCAGATATAAGAGTTTTTCGACGGAAGCTGCTTATACCATCTTTCATTAATACCGGCGTTATTATAGAAGTCTAAAACCAAACGAGTGAGATTTTATCCCCTCGGTTCTAAACAATCTTATTTTTTTGAACATAAAGAAATAAAGACGCCATTGTGATTGCCGGAAATACTAGGCCTACTAAAGGTACCAAAAAAGAGGGAAAGTTAAGAATTGTCATAGAATGTGTACCTCGATTTATTATTTAATCGATATTCTATTATACTAAAATATCGATTAAATAATAAATAGAGGTACAAATAGTTCTCTTAATCGGACTCTGAATTTTCCTCTTTTTCGAGTTGTCGTAAACGTTCGAGAGCACCCGTCCAATATCCAATCTCCGCAATATATGTGAAGTAGTCTATGTTTTCTTCGTACACGACCTCGATCGATCGGTAGGCAACGGCAAGTTTTGCTGTTTCCCAAGTCATCGGAGTTTTTGAAATTCTTTGTAAATTTTCATCAATTAAGTTGCCGCCTTCCCTTCGGGCAAAGTCGAATATATCTCCAAAACCCCTCACGGATACGCCCTTATGAATAGCTTCGTCACACCTCTTCAGAAGATACATAAAGGCCATTTTATCAA